GTTTATATAATTATTTACTTACTATAATAAATGGTAAAATCAGTCATGTAGTTAATCAAATGACACTAATCTCAGGTCTGCCGCATCTATGTAATTATCTATTATCATTAGAAGGAGGCGGAAAGTATAATGGCTTGTTGAATAGGAGTTATGGTTTTATTGTAATCGCGTATCTATTATAATAAACGATAGTATTGAGTATCATAATTTATTTGTGTCTTATAACAGCTGCTGTAGCCTATTACAGTGCAATAGTTTTTAACGCCGTAAGGTTTTATTACTTGTCTCTTGCATAAATCTTATACGAGGTATGTAATACGATTTAAGTTTCTAAGGTCTATTCCCTGTTTCCGGGGGGGTTTTCGGGGTAACATAGATCTTAGGAGTTGGGGGGGGTAGGGGGGGGTTTCCCTCAAAAACCTGTTTCGGTCCTGTAATTTCAAGAAAGGGGGACTCTTGGTGGTCCGGGGGTAAGTAAGGCTTAGTTATGCTCCTGATATCAGTTATGCAACCTTCTTGTAAGGTCCTATATCAATGCAGTCATGTCCTTTAGAATTCAAGAAAATGTTCTACCTTACCCTATTGCCTTAGCGCTGCACTGTGAGATGCCAGGTGAAAGGAAAAAAAGAAAAGAGAACCCCAAACACTCTGGAAAGAACGCCCGGCATGTTGGGTAAAGGAGATTATGTATTAAAAGCATTAACTTATGCAAGCGTCAATGAAAGTGAGGGGTTTTTACAAGTAATGTTCCTGAAGTAGGAACCAAATGCCAGGAATAATTCAAGGTGTGAAACCCCCACGATTTTTGTCCCTCACCTTCAATAAGAGTTATTACTAGAATCAACTGATGATCGGTTCTTATTGGGCTCAATATTTGAAGAATTACAAAATGCTGAGTTCGTGGTATATCTTTATCTATTTAGAGCCATGCTGGGAGATTTCAAGTTCGTGTGGGGTAAACCATTATCATTGGAATAAATCAAGTACTTTTTATGGACTGCTTCGTAATATGTCTTTGTTCTTAGGGGCATATCAATATATGGTGTATATACATATATGTATTTTACACCCATTAAGGAGAAAATGCCTACTTACAAAGAGTAGTTTAATTATAAAATTTTAGCTTTGGGAGCTATAGATAGGAGTTAGAGTCTTCTCTCTTTGATGTTGTTGGCGAAGTCCGGAAAGTTGATAGTAATAGGAAGGAATTTAACCTTCGACTTCCGGGTTACAAAACCGGTGCTCTGGCGCTGAGCTACTAGTACATTATGAAAAGAGGAGTTTGTTTTCGAGTCAGCTTGCTGCTGGCATTAGGATTAGGAAGAGTGAAAAGTATAGCAAGGATGCAATTTGTCCGATAATGATGTAAGGGTCTTCTACTGGCATGCCTCCAATTCAGGTTAGGATTACAACGTCTGCGACGAGAACTCAGAAGAGGAATTGGGTTAGAGGACGGAATGTAAGGCTTCGGTGTTTGGAGGTGTGTAGGATGGGAACTACCATTAATACAAGGATTGAGCATAGAAGTGCTAGGACTCCCCCTAGTTTGTTTGGGATGGAGCGAAGAATGGCGTATGCAAATAGGAAGTATCATTCGGGCTTGATATGAGGAGGGGTTACTATTGGGTTTGCGGGGGTGAAGTTATCTGGGTCGCCTAAAAGGTTAGGGGCGAATAGTGCGAGGGATGCTAGTGCGGTTAGGAGGATAGCGAATCCTAGCAAGTCTTTGTATGTGAAGTAGGGATGGAAAGAGATTTTTTCTGCATCTGAGTTTAGACCAAGGGGGTTGTTTGAGCCTGTTTCGTGTAGGAAAATAAGGTGGACTAAGGTTATGGCTAGGATGATGAAGGGGAGGAGGAAGTGGAATGCGAAGAATCGTGTGAGGGTGGCATTGTCTACTGAGAAGCCTCCTCAGATTCATTGGACGAGGGAGTCTCCGATGTAGGGGACAGCGGAGAGAAGGTTTGTAATTACGGTAGCGCCTCAGAAGGACATTTGGCCTCAAGGAAGGACGTACCCTACGAACGCAGTCATCATCACTAACAGTAGTAAGATAACTCCGATGTTTCAGGTTTCTTTGTAGAGGTATGAGCCGTAGTAAAGGCCTCGCCCAATGTGGAGGTAAATACAGATGAAGAAGAAGGATGCACCGTTTGCATGTATGTTACGGATTAGTCAACCGTAGTTTACATCTCGGCAAATATGGGCGACGGAAGAGAAAGCAGATGCGGTGTCGGGGGTGTAGTGTATGGCAAGAAAGAGGCCGGTGACAATTTGGGCAATTAGACAAAGTCCAAGTAGGGAGCCAAAGTTTCATCATGCGGAAATGTTTGCTGGGGCTGGGAGGTCGACTAGCGCGTCGTTTGCGATTTTAAGGAGAGGATGGGTCTTTCGGATGTTAATCATTAGGGTTCTTATAGTTGAATGACAACGGTGGTTTTTCAAGCCATTAGTCCTAGTTAAAGTCTTGGTAGGAATTATGATACTTATTATAGCTGTATTTTTGTTTGGGTTAGTCCTTGGGTTAGCAGCAGTTGCTTCTAATCCGTCACCATATTTTGCTGCTCTAGGGTTAGTAGTTGTGGCTGGCATGGGATGCAGTGTTTTGGTGGGGTGTGGAGGGTCTTTTTTATCCCTGGTGTTGGCTTTAATTTATTTGGGGGGCATGCTGGTTGTTTTTGCTTATTCAGCGGCTCTTGCCGCGGAGCCGTACCCTGAGAGTTGAGGGAGTTGACCTGTGTTAGGATTAGTGTTGGCGTACATGGGAGGGGTGCTTCTGACGGTATTTTTATTTTGTGGGGAGTGGTATTGAGGTGCCTGGTTTACGGGGGAGGAGTTGAGTGAGATGGCGGCTATTCGAGGGGATGTAGGAGGAGTTGCTTTGTTGTACTCGATAGGAGGGGGAGTTTTAATTGTAGGGGGATGGGTGCTGTTGTTGACCTTGTTTGTGGTGTTAGAGCTCACTCGGGGTCTGGGTCGAGGGACTCTTCGGGCTGTTTAGTGGGAGGAGTATAGGACAAATAGTAGTGTGAGGGTGAGGGTTAGGAAAAGGAGTTTTAGGTACGTCTTGATTAGGCCTTGTTGGAGGTTGTTAGTGGAGTTGATTATGCGGCGGTTGGTAGATTCAAGGGATTTGGGGCCCGTGTTTTCTAATCAGGTTTGGTCAATAATTTGGCTGGAGACAGTTTGAGCAAAGAAGAGGTTGATTTTGGGAAGGAGGCGATGAATTACTGCGGGGAAGAAAGCCAATATGACGGAAAAATGGTGTGCGGGAAGGTTGGGGGTGATTTTAAGTTGTTTTGAAGTTGAGGATGCAAGTTGTAGGGCGACGAGGAGTCCGAGGATTGTAACAATTAATGCTGCTAATTTCAGTAAGGGGGGTATGGACATGATAGGTGTTTTTATAGGGGTGATGTTAGAAGTAATTAATAGGCCTGCAATAATGCTACCTAGGGCTAATCGTTTCAGGGGGTTAATTAGTGCAGGGTCGTTTTCGTTGATAGGGGAGAGAGAATTAAATCGGGGGTGGCCAAGGGAGACAAAATAAACGATTCGGAGGCTGTAGACGGCTGTGAAAGAGGTAGCTAGGAGGGTTAGGGCAAGGGCTCAGGCGTTTAGGTGGGAGGTATTTAATGCTTCGATAATGGCGTCTTTAGAGTAGAACCCAGTTAAAAAGGGGGTACCTGTGAGGGCGAGGCTGCCAATAATTAAGCATGATGATGTTACGGGGGCTAGGTGGTGTATTCCTCCCATTTTTCGGATGTCTTGCTCGTCATTTAGGCTGTGGATGATTGCTCCGGAGCAGATGAAGAGCATTGCTTTAAAGAAGGCGTGGGTGCAGATGTGGAGGAAGGCTAGTTGGGGTTGGTTGAGGCCAATTGTTACTATTATCAGGCCAAGTTGACTTGATGTTGAGAAAGCAACGATTTTTTTAATGTCATTTTGAGTAAGGGCACAGGTTGCAGTGAATAGTGTGGTTAGGGCCCCTAGGCATAAGCAGGTAGTTAAGATTGTTGGGTTTTGTTCTAATAGGGGGCTTATTCGGACAAGGAGAAAAATACCTGCGACGACCATCGTGCTAGAGTGGAGTAGGGCAGAGACTGGTGTAGGACCTTCCATGGCAGCGGGGAGTCATGGGTGAAGTCCGAATTGTGCTGACTTACCAGTAGCGGCTAGGACTAGGCCTAGAAGGGGATAGGTGAGGTCGAGGCCTTTGGCGGCTGTGAAGACTTGTTGTAATTCTCAGGAGTTAAGGGTTATTGCAATTCATGCTATTGAAAAAATTAAGCCAATATCTCCTACTCGGTTGTAGACGACTGCTTGGAGGGCCGCTGTGTTTGCATCTGACCGCCCGTGCCATCAGCCGATGAGGAGGAAGGATATAATTCCTACGCCTTCTCAGCCGATAAAGAGTTGGAAGAGGTTGTTTGCTGTAACTAGGATGATCATAGCAATTAGGAATACTAGGAGGTAGTCGAAGAAGCGGTGGATATTGGGGTCTGCATGTATGTATCAGGAGGCAAATTCTAGAATTGCTCAGGTAACATAGAGGGCGACCGGGGTGAAGATGAGGGAATAGAGGTCGAACTTTAGACTAATGTTGATATCAAAGGTTAGAATATTTATTCAGTTTCAGTTGGTGGAAATGATTTCGGCCCCTTCTCGAAGGAAAAGGAATAGAGGGAGGAGGCTGATAAAGAAGGCCAGTTTTACTGCTGCTTTAGCTTTTTTTAAGGGTCAATCGGCTGGGCGAGAGGGAAAGATTAAAAGTGTAAGCAGGGGGGCGACTAGGACTAGGAAGACGGTGATTATGCTGGATGCTACAAGGAGGGGGGTTGAAGTCATAATAGCTACTACTTGGAGTTGCACCAAGAGTTTTTGGTTCCTAAGACCAATGGATGAACTATTATCCTTCAGTAGCTGCGAGTGAGCCTTGGGGTTTAACCGAGGACGCGAAAATTAGCAGTTTTCGTAGCTTCGAGCCTCTCTCGGGTGGATAAGGGGGGTTTAACCCCTATTTTTAGAATCACAATCTAATGTCTTTTTTAAACTATATCTACAGGCAGTCCAACCTAGGATTAGTTCAGGCTTGAAAATAAGGAGAAGAAGTGGGAGGAGGTGTAGGGCCATAAGTAGGTGTTCTCGGGAGTGGGAGGGGGCAATAGCAATAATGGGCTGGGGAAGAGGGCCTCGTTGTGTTGTCAAGAACACGTACAGTGAATAGGCTGCTGTAATTAGGGTGCCGGCTCCTGTAAGGGCAATGGTCCATCAGGATCAGTTAAAGAGAGAAACGATAATTACTAGCTCTCCTATTAGGTTGGGGAGAGGAGGGAGAGCGAGGTTTGCAAGGCTTGCAATGAATCATCAGGCGGCTATGAGGGGGAGGATCATTTGTAGACCTCGTGCTAGGAGTAGTGTACGGCTGTGGGTGCGTTCATAGTTGGTGTTGGCAAGGCAGAATAAGGCGGAGGAGGTTAGTCCGTGCGCGATTATGAGAATTAGGGCTCCTGAGAATCCTCAGGGGGTTTGGATTAAGATTCCTGCTGCGACAAGGCCCATGTGGCTAACTGATGAGTAAGCGATTAGTCGTTTTAGATCTGTCTGGCGGAGGCAGATTGAGCCTGTTATGATAATACCCCATAGGGCAAAGATGATAAAGGGGTAGCTGAGTTCTTTGGTGAGGGGTTCTAGTATAATCATCATTCGTATCATGCCATACCCCCCTAATTTTAGTAGGACGGCAGCAAGGACTATAGAGCCCGCGATAGGGGCTTCTACATGGGCTTTAGGGAGCCACAGGTGGGCCCCGTATAAGGGTATTTTGACCAGGAATGCAATTAAGCAGCCTGCTCATCATAACTTATCCGCGTATGTAATTAGGGGCATAGCAGGGTTGAATTGCAAGGTTAGGAGTGAAAGAGTCCCTGTGTTGCTTTGGAGGAGGAGGAGGGCTACTAATAAGGGGAGGGACCCTGCTAGAGTGTAGAATAAAAAGTAAGTCCCGGCGTTGAGACGTTCTAGTTGATTGCCTCAGCGTGTGATGATAATAAGGGTTGGGATAAGGGTAGCTTCAAATATAACGTAGAACATGATTACCTCAGTTGCGCCAAAGGCTATGATTAGGAAGATTTGGAGGGAGATAAGTAGGGTAATATATATTCGTTGGCGGTTTTCCGGTTCAGGCGAGATATGGTTTTGGCTTGCGAGAATTATTAGAGGGAGGAGTCAGCAAGTGAGCACCAGGAGGGGTGTTGAGAGGGAGTCTGTTGCTATGTGAAGGCCTAGAAATGACCAGCCGGTCTCTATTGGGCTGATTAATCAATTTAGGCTAATTAGTGCGATAATTGAGCTGTAGGCAAGAGTTGTGGGTCAAAGTTGTTTGATTGGCACTGTTCAGCCAGTGAGAGCGAGGGCGATAGTAGGGATTAGGACTTTTAGCATTGTAGTAGGTTGAAGTTTTTTAGGCGGTCAGTGCCATGCGTTCGGGCAGTTGCGATTAGGAGTGCCAGGCCGGCACTTGCTTCACAGGCTGAAAAGGCTAATAGGACTATGGGGGCAATTGAGAAATTTATGGCGTTAAGCTGTAGGGCTCAGACGGAGAGGGCGATAAAGAGGGATAGAAGCATACCTTCTAAGCATAGGAGGGCGGAGAGAAGATGTGCCCGGTTAAATGCTAGGCCTGCTAGTCCTAAAAGGAAGGCTGCTGAGAAAGCAAAATGAATTGGAGTCATCAGGCAATTATGGAGTTTAACCACAAGTTTTTGAGCCGAAATCAAAGGTTTTTCTTAAACTAAGTGCCTATTCAGCTCATTCTAATCCGCCTTGTAGTCATTCGTAAATGAGGCCAAGGGTCAAGAGAACAAGAATGGTCGATGCTCATGTAAATGTTGTTGAGGGGGAGGAGAGGTGGTTCCCTCAGGGGAGCGGGAGTAGGAGGGCAATTTCTAGGTCAAAGAGGAGGAAGAGAATAGCAACGAGGAAAAATCGGAGGGAGAAAGGTAGGCGAGCTGTACCTAGGGGGTCGAACCCGCACTCATATGGCGAGAGTTTTTCGTAGTCCGGGCCTATTTGTGGGAGTCAAAAGGCAACAATGGCTAGGATAATGGAAAGTAATACAGCGATTGTTAGTATGGAGGTAATAAGATTCATTATCTTTCCTTGGATTTTAACCAAGACCGGGTGATTGGAAGTCACTTGTACTAGCTTTGAATACTAGAAAGATAAGATCCTCATCAGTAGATGGAGATATACAGGAAGAGTCAGACGACGTCTACGAAGTGTCAATATCAAGCAGCTGCTTCGAATCCAAAGTGGTGGTCAGATGTAAAGTGGTACTGTACTTGTCGTAGAAGGCAAACAGCTAGGAAGGTTGAGCCAATGATTACGTGGAGGCCATGGAAGCCAGTGGCTACGAAGAAGGTAGAGCCATAGACACCGTCAGCAATTGTGAAAGGGGCTTCATAGTATTCTATAGCTTGAAGGAAGGTGAAGTAGAAGCCTAGGAGGATGGTTAAGGCTAGCGACTGGATAGCTTCTTTGCGGTTACCTTCTATGATGCTATGATGAGCTCAGGTGACTGTAACGCCGGAAGCTAGTAGGACGGCGGTATTTAGGAGGGGAACTTCAAATGGGTTTAGGGTGGTAATACCAGTTGGGGGTCAGCAGCCGCCTAATTCGGGAGTAGGGGCTAGACTTGAGTGGTAGAAAGCTCAGAAGAAACCTAGAAAGAAGAATACTTCTGAGGTGATGAAAAGGATCATTCCGTATCGTAAACCTTTTTGGACGGGAGGGGTATGGTGTCCTTGGAAGGTCCCTTCTCGAATAATGTCTCGTCACCATTGATACATGGTTAGTAGGAGTAGGATTAGACCTACGGTTATGAGAGTGGTAGAGTGGTAGTGGAATCAGATTGCTAAGCCTGAGGTTATGAGGAGGGCAGCTACCGCACCTGTCAGCGGTCAGGGGCTTGGGTCAACTATGTGATATGCATGTGCTTGATGGGCCATTAGATGTTTTCTTGTAGGTAGAGGCTTAGGAGAAGTACGAATACGTAAGCTTGAATTATAGCGACGGCTACTTCTAGAAGTGATAGGGCCAGTAGAAGAAGTGCTGTTAGAGAAGCCACTGGAGGCATGAGGGGCAAGAGTACGAATGTAGCAGTTGAGGTGAGTTGAATTAAAAGATGACCTGCTGTGAGGTTGGCTGTGAGTCGAACACCTAGGGCGAGGGGGCGGATGAATAGGCTAATTGTTTCGATAATAATAAGTACTGGGATTAGAAGGGTGGGGGTACCTTCTGGGAGGAGGTGACCTAGTGCATGCGTAGGTTGGTTTCGCATCCCAATGATAACTGTAGCAAGTCATAAGGGGACAGCAAATGCTAAGTTGAGGGATAGCTGGGTTGTGGGTGTGAAAGTATATGGGAGAAGGCCTAATAGGTTTAGTGTAATTAAGAATACTATTAGGGAGGCAAGGAGAAGGGCTCATTTGTGGCCACCCATATTTAAGGGTTGGAAAATCTGTTGCGTAAAATTGTTGATAAATCAGCTTTGTAGCGTTAATAAGCGGCAGTTGAGTCATCGGGTTGTTGGTTTGGGGAAGAGTGCTCAGGGCAAGGCTAGTGCTAGGGCAATTAAGGGGATACCTAGGAAAATGGGGCTTATAAACTGGTCAAAGAAGCTTAGTGTCATGGTCAGGATCAGGTCTCAGTTTTGGGTTTTTCTGCGCTTTGGGAGGCGGGCGCGTTAGGGAGGGTGTGGGCTAGGATTTTAGGTGGAATGATGGTGAGGAATACGAATCAAGAGAACACAAGGATGAGGAACCAAGGAGCAGGATTAAGTTGCGGCATTTCGCTAGGGGTGGTTGGGAGTCACCAATCTTTAGCTTAAAAGGCTAACGCTGTGCCCAGTTTAGCTTCTTAGCGAAGCGTCTTCAAGTATTAGGGATGATCAGTTTTCGAAGTGTGCAAGTGGGACTGCTTCTACTACGATTGGCATGAAACTGTGGTTTGCGCCACAAATTTCAGAGCATTGGCCATAGAATACTCCGGGCCGGGATGCAACGAAGGCCACTTGGTTTAGGCGGCCTGGGACTGCGTCCATTTTTACGCCTAGGGATGGCACTGCTCAAGAGTGGAGGACGTCTTCAGCAGAAACTAGAACACGGATAGGGGATTCAACAGGGATTACTATTCGGTGATCTGTTTCAAGTAGACGGAATTGACCAGGGGTTAAGTCTTGTGTGGGAATTATGTAGGAGTCGAACCCAAGATCTTCGTAGTCCGTGTATTCGTAGCTTCAATACCATTGGTGACCCATAGCTTTGATAGTCAGATGTGGGTCATTAATTTCGTCTATAAGGTAAAGAATGCGAAGTGATGGGAGGGCGATTAGGATTAAAATTATAGCCGGCAGGATTGTTCAAATGATTTCGATCTCCTGGGAGTCTAAGATAAAACTGTTTGTTAATTTGGTGGTTACCATGGCCACAATAATGTAAAGTACGAAAGTGCTAATGAGGAAAAGGATTATTAGGGCGTGATCGTGGAAGTGGAGAAGCTCTTCTATGAGGGGGGAAGCTGCATCTTGGAATCCTAGTTGGGAGGGGTATGCCATTATTCAAGACGCGCGGGAGTTTAACCCACGACTCTACCCTGACAAAGTAGTGTAATACCTGATTTTACTAGCGTCTTATAAAGAAAGTGGCAGAGCGGTTATGCTATTGGCTTGAAACCAATCTATGGGGGTTCAACTCCTCCCTTTCTCGATTAGTGGGTTTTTAGAGCATTAGCTAAGGGTGTTTTGTGGTCTGATCAGGGTTGTTGAATTAGGACGAATGCAGGCTCTTCAAAGGTGTGATAAGGGGGAGGACATCCGTGTAGTCACTCTACGTTTGTGGCGGTTAGTTCTACGGATAGAACTTCCCGTTTGGCGGCGAATGCTTCTCAAAGAATATACAGGAATATGATTACTGCTACTAAAGAGATTAGAGAGCCCATGGAGGAGACAGTGTTTCAGAGGGTGTAGGCGTCTGGGTAGTCAGAGTACCGTCGAGGCATGCCGGCTAGCCCTAGGAAGTGTTGTGGGAAGAAGGTTAGGTTGACTCCTACAAATATAACTCCGAAGTGGATTTTTGTTCATGTCTCATGAAGAGTGTAGCCAGAGAATAGAGGGAATCAGTGGACAAAGCCTCCTATAATGGCAAAGACTGCGCCTATAGAGAGGACGTAGTGGAAGTGTGCTACTACATAGTATGTGTCGTGTAGTACAATGTCTAAAGAAGAATTGGCTAGTACGATTCCTGTGAGGCCTCCTACTGTGAATAAGAAGATGAACCCAAGGGCTCAAAGAAGAGGTGTTTCTCATTTTAGGGAGCCTCCGTGTAGGGTTGCTAGTCAGCTGAATACTTTAACACCTGTTGGGATGGCAATGATTATTGTGGCGGATGTAAAGTAGGCACGGGTGTCTACATCCATCCCAACTGTGAACATGTGGTGGGCCCAAACAATAAAGCCTAAGAGGCCGATTGCCATCATGGCTCAGACCATGCCCATGTAGCCGAAAGGTTCTTTTTTGCCTGCATAGTATGCAACGATGTGAGAAATCATGCCGAACCCAGGGAGGATCAGAATGTAGACTTCTGGATGTCCAAAGAATCAGAATAGATGTTGATAAAGAATGGGGTCCCCTCCTCCTGCTGGGTCGAAGAAAGAGGTGTTCAGATTTCGGTCTGTTAGGAGCATAGTAATTCCGGCAGCAAGAACTGGCAGGGACAGAAGAAGAAGGACAGCAGTGATTAGGACGGCTCATACAAAGAGAGGGGTCTGGTATTGGGAAATTGCGGGGGGTTTCATATTAATGATAGTTGTGATGAAGTTAATAGCACCTAAAATTGAGGAAACACCTGCTAAATGAAGGGAGAAGATTGTTAGGTCGACGGATGCTCCGGCATGTGCCAAGTTGCTGGCTAGGGGAGGGTAGACGGTTCATCCAGTGCCGGCCCCTGCCTCTACGCCAGAGGAGGCTAGGAGAAGGAGGAATGAGGGAGGGAGGAGTCAAAAGCTTATGTTGTTTATTCGAGGGAAGGCCATGTCGGGAGCCCCAATCATTAGAGGGACTAGTCAGTTTCCAAATCCCCCGATCATGATTGGCATTACTATAAAGAAAATTATTACGAAAGCGTGTGCTGTAACAATTACATTATAAATTTGGTCGTCCCCTAGGAGAGCGCCAGGTTGGCTTAGTTCTGCCCGGATAAGCAGGCTTAAGGCAGTTCCTACTATACCCGCTCAGGCACCGAATACTAGATAGAGGGTGCCGATGTCTTTATGGTTGGTTGAGAAAAATCAACGTGTGATTGCCACAGGTAAGGGTAAGATGGCTGAGTAAGCGGTGGGTTGTAGCCCCATACACAGAGGTTTGAGCCCTCTTCTTATCAAGCTCCGGGGTGTTATCATGTAAGATTGCAAATCTTAGGAAGCAAGCTAAATCCTTGCCGGGGCTTTCCCCGCCTTTTTAAAGGTAGGCGGGGATAGGTAGATGGAAGCTCGCTGGCTTGAGCGCTTAGCTGTTAACTAAGAGATTGTAGGATCGAGGCCTGCCTATCTAGGAAGGCTTTAGCTTAATTAAAGTGTCTGTTTTGCATGCAGGAGATGTGGGTTAGTATCCCGCAAGTCTTATCAGGGACTGGGAGATTTTCACTCCCGCTTAGGGCTTTGAAGGCCCTTGGTCTGGGTACTATCCTAAGTCTCTAGGTGGGGAGGAGGGTTGTGATTGACGGGGTAAGGGGGAGGAGCAGGATCGTCGCAGAAGTAGTGGTGGCAAGGGGGAGGGAGGATTGCATGGAGGTGAAGCGTCATGGGGCAGTTCCAACGAGGTTGTTGGGGGAGGCTGTAAGGGTCATGGCGTAGGAGAGGCGGAGGTAGAAGTAGAGGCTGAGGAGGGCAGTTAGTGCTGCTAGAGTGGCCGTTGGTGCTAGGTCATGTTTAGTTAGCTCTTGAAGGATAAGTCATTTGGGCATGAAGCCTGTTAGGGGCGGGAGGCCTCCTAGAGAAAGGAAAATTAGGGGGGCTAAGGATATGAGGGCGGGGGCTTTTGTCCAGGAGGTAGCAAGAGTGTTGATGGTTGTCGCTTTGTTAAGTTTGAAGACCAGGAATGTTGAGAAAGTCATGATGAGGTACGTTAGTAGTGTTAGGAGTGTTAAAGAGGGGGCGGTTTGTAATACGAGAATTATTCAGCCGAGGTGGGCAATTGATGAGTAGGCAAGAACTTTGCGCAGTTGTGTCTGGTTCAGGCCCCCTCAGCCGCCAACGAGGGTTGAGAGGAGGCCTAAGATTGTAAATATTACAGGGTTGATTGGTTGAAGTTGCAGGATAAGTGCAAATGGCGCGAGTTTTTGTCATGTGGACAAGATTAGTCCTGTGGTTAGATCTAGTCCTTGGAGGACTTCTGGGAGTCATGCGTGGAATGGGGCTAGTCCAATTTTAAGGGCTAAGGCGATGGTAATTAGGGCAATGGGGAGAGGGTGAGACATTTGTTGAATATCTCATTGTCCAGAAAGTCATGCATTGATAGTACTCGCAAACAGCAGTATGGCTGCTGCGGCGGCTTGCGTGAGGAAATATTTGGTAGTAGCTTCCGCAGCCCGGGGGTGGTGGTGTTGAGTTATTAGGGGGATGATGGCGAGAGTATTAATTTCAAGCCCTATTCAAGCGAGGAGTCAGTGAGAGCTTGCAAAGGTAATTGTAGTCCCGAGGCCTAGGCCCAGCAGCAGAACTATTAAAATGTATGGACTCATTAGTAAAGGAAGGAATTTAACCGACATGTTTGGGGTATGGGCCCAAAAGCTTGTTTTAGCTGACTTTACTAGGAAATGGTGTAGTGGAAGCACTAAGAGTTTTGATCTCTTCGGGTAGGGTTCGAGTCCCTTTTTTCTAAGGAGTTGGAAGGATTTTAACCTTCATTATTTACTCTATCAAAGTAATCCTTTGTTTCAGGCACAGCTCCTATTTATAATTGAGGAGGTAATCCTGAAAATGCAATGGGGAGCGCTAAGTGTCAGATGACTAAAGCTAGGGTAAGTGGGAGGAAACTTTTTCAGATGAGATGTATAAGTTGATCGTATCGGAATCGAGGGTAGGAGGCTCGTACTCATAGGAAAATGACGGAGAGGAAGGTTGCTTTAATTATTAGGATAGTGGTAGTGAGTAGGGGGGAGGTGGGGAGGAAGGATGTGCCTAAAAACAGGGTGGCGGAAAGGGTATTTATCAGGAGGATGTTAGCGTATTCTGCTAGGAAAAATAGTGCGAAAGGGCCTCCAGCATACTCAACGTTAAAGCCTGAAACTAGTTCGGATTCGCCTTCAGTGAGGTCAAAGGGAGCTCGATTTGTCTCTGCTAGCGTTGAAATGTATCATATTACAGCTAGTGGTCAGGCGGGTAGAATTAGTCAGATGCTCTCTTGGGCCACACTAAAGGTTTGGAGGGTGAAACCGCCAGTGAAGATAATAGCGTTTAAGAGAATTAGGCCTATGCTTACTTCGTAAGAAATTGTCTGGGCAACAGCTCGAAGGGCCCCGATTAGGGCATATTTTGAGTTTGAAGCTCAGCCTGAGCCCAGGATTGAATAGACTGCAAAGCTAGATAAGGCGAGGATGAAGAGGATGCCTAAGTTTAGGTCTGCTGTGGGGTAAGGAAGTGGCATTGGGATTCATAATGTCAGGGCTAGGGTGAGGGCTAGAATGGGGGCTGCCAGGAAAAGGAAGGGGGAGGAAGTTGAAGGGCGGACGGGTTCTTTTATAAAGAGTTTTAGTCCGTCTGTGATTGGTTGGAGGACACCGTAAGGGCCAACGACGTTGGGGCCTTTTCGCGATTGCATGTAGCCGAGCACTTTTCGTTCAACTAGAGTAAGGAGTGCTACGGCTAAAAGGACGAAGACAATGATGGCCAGGGGATTTAAAAGGACGGAGAGAATGGTGGAGATCATGTAGTTGAGGAGGGGATTTGAACCCCTGTGGAAAGGATTTAGATCTTTTGCAGTTGCCGGGCTCTGCCACCTTAACATGCTATTTTCTATAGCAGGGGGGAACGCCCTTTTGACTATTTTAGTTAGTTTCATTAGGTAAGGGTAAGGCGTACTTGGGGCAGAGGCCTTCTCTTTTCGGTCCTTTCGTACTAGAAAAGAACGTATCATAGATAGAAACTGACCTGGATTACTCCGGTCTGAACTCAGATCACGTAAGACTTTAATCGTTGAACAAACGAACCCTTAATAGCGGCTGCACCATTAGGATGTCTTGATCCAACATCGAGGTCGTAAACCCCCTTGTCGATATGAACTCTTAAAGGGGATTGCGCTGTTATCCCTAGGGTAACTTGGTCCGTTGATCGGCTTTGCCGGATCTAATGGTCAAATGTTTTGTGCATTAGAGCTGTGGCTCATGGTTGTAGGAGTAATGTGCTCCTGGTCCACGTGGGGGTTTTTTTATTCCCCGTAGTCGCCCCAACCGAAGACAGGGGAACAGAGATTCAATAGTTATTACCTATTTCATGGAGGTAGCTTACATGGTCTGTTCTGATGTCTAAAGCTCCATAGGGTCTTCTCGTCTTATGTTAGGATTCCCGCTTCTGCACGGGAAGATCAATTTCATTGACCGGGGAAAGGAGACAGTTAAGCCCTCGTTGTGCCATTCATACAGGTCCTCATTTAAGAGACAAGTGATTGCGCTACCTTTGCACGGTCAAAATACCGCGGCCGTTGAACCAGGGGTCACAGGGCAGGCAGGACCTCTTATGTGTAGTTAGCAAGAGGCGATGTTTTTGGTAAACAGGCGAGGCTCAGGGGTATTTGCCGAGTTCCTTCTTTTCCTCTTGGTCTTTCCTTTGGAGCACACCAGTGTGGGGTTAACGGTATCGTTTTGAATGATTTTCTTGTATGCTGTTGGTCATTCAGTGCCCTCTGTTGTTTGGGGACGTTAAGTTTCGGTGGGGGGTCCGCTCCGATTTACACGTGTGCAAGGAGAGAAGTTGTGTTCTCTGATTACTCATTTTAGCATAATCGCTCCTATGTGCTTATAGGACGGCTTGATATGGCTAGGGGGTTAAGATTTTTTATCGGGATCGAGGGGAGAAGTATGTTAGAGCTTTAACGCTTTCTAATGGGATGGCTGCTTTTAGGCCCACCAGGACATAGTTACCTTAAAGATTATGATCTTTACCCTCCTGGAAAAGTTGTATCTTGTCTCAAAGGGGCTGTACCCCCTTTGATTAACTCTCTTACTTTCGTTTGCCTGTGGAGCAGGGCTGTTATTGCCCAGGTTTGAGGAAGGAATGTAAAAGGCAGAACTTCTATTCATTTTTCAAGCAACCAGCTATTACCAAGTTCGATTGGTCTGTCACCTCTACTCAAAGCTCTTCCCACTCTTTTGCCACAGAGACGGGTTTACCCTTATTATAGGTTGTCTTGGAGTAGCTCACTTGGTTTCGGGGGGCCAAACTAAAGTGCTCTTTGCTTGGTTATACTTGTTAAATCATGATGCAAAAGGTACGAGATAAGAACTCTGCTTTTCTTAGCTTTACTGAGTTGTTTCATTTCTCTTTCAGCGTTCCCTTGCGGTACTTTTTCTATCGCTCCTAGTCTCCTTTTCTGTCGCCCATACTTGGGGGGAAAAATGGTTTGATTGTTAGTTTTAGTGTATAAGGGTTTATAAATATGTAGGTGTTGGGTTTACTAGTGGGCTAGCTGCTGGGCGTCAGAGGGGTCTGATTTGCACAGACGACTTCTCAGTGTAAGGGAGATGCTTTTCTGTCTTAGCTACGCTCTGGTTTGTCCAAGCGCACCTTCCGGTACACTTACCATGTTACGACTTGCCTCCCCTTACATTTATGTGGTTAATTAAGCATAAGAGGTTTTTATTTCGGGGAGAGTGACGGGCGGTGTGTGCGCGCTTTAGGGCCTATTTCAGTGAGACTCTCTGTTTCTCATTTACTGCTAAATCCTCCTTCTAATAAATATTTTAGTTTATTGTTCGTATTTCCTGTTTAGGAAATGTAGCCCATTTCTTCCACTTTCATACGCTACACCTCGACCTGGCGTTTTGGGTCGTGCCAATTAAGCTTACTACAGGGCCTTCACAGGGTGAGCTGACGACGGCGGTATATAGGCGGGTTAAACAAGAAAGGGTGAGGTTAAACGGGGGTTATCGGTTATAGAACAGGCTCCTCTAGGTGGATCTTAAGCACCGCCAAGTCCTTTGGGTTTTAAGCTAAAGCTCGTAGTACCCGGGCGGATAGTGAGTGTAGTTAACTATCAAGGTTTAGGGCTGAGCATAGTGGGGTATCTAATCCCAGTTTGTTTCACAGCTTTCGTGGGGTCAGGAAATTTAAAGCCACTTTCGTAGTTGGGCTTCATACCTCCGAGCACGTATAACGGTCTTGGGGGCGTTCGACTTTAGTTGTATTGGGGTAACTTAACCACTCTTTACGCCGATGGCTGTCAGCTTGGACCTCTCGTATAACCGCGGTGGCTGGCACGAGTTTTACCGGTCCTGGGGGCTGTAACTAAGTCAAGTTTTCACTTATGGCTTAATGTTTATCACTGCTGGATTCCCTTGAGGGCGTGGCTGAGCAAGGTGTAGTGGGCGACGGATGGGCCTGATACCAGCTCCTTGTCCCCGGGAGGGGAACTGTAGGGCATTCTCACAGGGGTGCGGATACTTGCATGTGTAAATTTAGCCGGAGATGACAGAAAAGCCAGGACCAAGCTTTTGTGCTTTCGGAACAGTTTTAAGGTTCATCTTGACATCTTCAGCGTCATGCTTTAGTTAAGCTACGATAGC